CAATGAGTGGAGAGGGTGAAAACTTTATATACTAGTGTAGGTCCCTTCTCACTTTCAATTAGGGATTCCTAACAAAGGGAAGTCTGGATACTTGACACAGGTTGTTCTTTCGGAAGAAGAGAATGGCTTGTGAGTTTATCAGATGCTGGTAGTGGACAAGTAAAGATGGCAAATGACACCATGTCAACAGTGAAGGGAATAGGAAGTGTGAGACTGAGAAATGAAGATAGTTCTACTGTTTTGCTGACAAAGGTGAGATATGTCCCCAGGGTGAGAGCATTACTAATCGGGGAAGTTTGAACTAGCTGGAGAGTCAGGATCTCTTCTCGAAAGCTATTATCAACGTTCAGCGATTGAATTACCTTCAGTAAATCTAACCAGCTAAGCTACCCTTTTTAATTAAGTTAAGAAAGGGCAGTTCTGTCGATTCCCAATCTCGAAACTGAGATTGCGAAGTCACAAGCTGATGGGCTATATGTGAAGTTCAAAAACCCAGTTAAGAAAGGAAAGATATAGCTATCAAGCTGAAACTTGAACTGGAATTGCCTACTTTAAACCTGTTCGTAAAAGCTCCAACTAGAGCTATAGGAGCCCAATCTCTTGACTTTGGTAAGGCTTCTGTTGAAGTGACTTCCCCAGGTTTTGAACCCTAGATAGCTCAGTTACTTGCGATGGAAAGGCACTCTCAAGAAAAGACGTGAAATCTAGTTGAGTTGTCTTATCTATCACTATTCAAGCTTCCAAATCGGAATCCAAGATAACCCTTTATTCATTATTCATTTCATCCCTCTCGCTTTGCTCGAGTCACTTTCGTCCCTTCCTTTCTTCATTTGTTTTTTGGTTGGTCAAGGTAGTTGCCTATCTTCTTCTAGTGTAATGGTTGGGATTCTTTAGATGTAGCTGAAGGATTCAGGCGTCATACATAATAGAAAGGGAAGAAACCTACCACTCTATTACTGGGGGACGATATGAAAATGTGTCGGCACGGTTCCAACTCGTGGAAAAAGGAGGACTTTGTGAAGAGCTACCAAGCCTTGAGAACAGAGCGAGCCTTACAGCTTGAAAGGAACCTGAAAGATGGATCTTGAAACCTTGGGGAAAGTTTCCTAAGGCGAGCTCGAGCAGAAGGGGTTCCTCCGGCGCGTCTAGCCCTACTTCTATCCAATTCCGGCAAGGTAATCCAATTGGAAAACTCTGACTGAACGTGAGGATGTTATGTCGACTTAATCCGTGGTTGAATATGTTATGTCGGCTTATAAGAGAAGATTTCGGGCTATAGGTCTAAGCACCTAAACTCCCCTTTTCTGGCATGCTATAGTTATTAAAGTCTCTCGACGGCGGGAATGGGAGATTACCGGTAAGCCATCTTGATGAAGATTGACTTCAGCCAAAGAGAATGAATTGACTTAGGGTTTCTTACTATGTGATCGATCCGATCAACGAAAAGAAATCCTGAAATTACATAAAGAAACGCGAGAATCTTCACAGTTGACATTTTCGATTGAGAAAGTGGCAGGCGTTCCTCGAGCTCTACTGTAGTGCCTTGCAAGGTCGTAGAGCCGGTAACCCTCGTTCACCTAAAATGGAAAAAGGTCTGTGATTGAGACTAAGGAACGCTAGCTATATGCTTAACACATGCAAGTCGATCAGTTCGCCGTTTCGCCTATCGGCTTGGCAGGCAAGCTACCTTGCTTGCATTCTATAAACGGTAACTTCCGCGCCGAGGAACGCCTGCTTAAATTGATGTGAATTGAATGATGGTGACAGCTCTTCAAATCCTATTCAGTCTGATTAGATATGTCACTGAAACAATCCGTTCTGTCTCAGTTTGATTTTCGGATTCCGAGGATGAGCCGGACGACGAAGCCGAGGAACGCCTCAGATAAAGATGTCTCAGACGCTACTCTCCCGGCAAGAACAACTTATTCTATTGTGATTTTTTGTGATTTTTTTGGCGGGTTCGGTCAGGAGAGACAAAAGAGAGATGCTTTCTATCAGTCAAAAGGGGATAGCGCCCCCCGCCATGCTCCCACGGCCCGCTTACCGAGGAATAGAAAGGGAGGACCGGGGGGGTCCAGAGCAAGTAGGGTTGGGGTATAGAGCCGTAAGCGCGGTGGGGTGTGAGAGAGGACGTGCTCGTACGGTTCATAGAAGGGTATGATCAACTCGTTGATTGTTGGTAACTTGAACTCCTCTATATTCGAAATATGCCTTTCTAGGAGCATTACGATCTGCAGCTCAAATGGTCTCTTATGAAGTCTCTATTGGTCTTATTCTTATTGTGCGCCTTGTGAGCGCGTTTGTATCCGCGAAGGCAATCATCGCTCGGATGTTCCCCTAACCCAACCCGGGAACGGACCGGAGGGAACCGCAGCATGGGTAATGTCCGCGTCTCGTCGCAAGGCTCATTTTTTTTAGTTGTGGGTCATAGGTCGGGCTTCGGGCGGGCAGCTTTATCTGATCAAGAGCCGGGGCACAAGGGTCCTGGTACTATCCCAGGTGCGAAGAACCCCGGAGGTGACTGCAATGAGCAGAAATCTCACTCACCGGCCTAAACGACGAGAAAACACTCGAACGTGAGAGCAAGGGATCACCCAACGAATGGACGAGCTCCAAGGAGGGAGGAGGCAAGCACCATGCTTTCAGAGAAGTGGCGGTCCGAATCTTATCTGAACTGCGAGAATAACTGACTAAGCTGTGCCATAAGGGTCATTCTAAAAGCGGGACAGGGGTTCCTCCAGCTTCGCTGAAGAAGCTTGGTTCCTCCTTTAGGTTGTTTAAGTAGGTTGGGTGACAGATCGGCCATAGGAGTACTCCGGGATATAAACCAGGGCAACAAATGTCGAGCATACAATGATGCCGCCCGTTTTCATTTCATGGAAGTCCCCGGCAGAGGAAAGGGCTGTAGGTGATGGCGCGTTTTGCTTCTTATCTAGAGAGGGGCGCTGAAATCGTTCCTATTGGGTCGTGTGTGGCTTTAATATAGATGAATAAAGGCGGGCGCCGAAAAGGAAGCAGCCCAGCCTCTTCAAGAAAGCTTTGCTTGGTAGGCGCTGCCTACTCACTCGGACAATGCTCTGAACACGAGAGTGTGCAGTTCCGCCCCCTTCTCTCATGCTGAGTCACAGGCAGCGCCTCGGAAAGCACGGACGAGCCACATGCAGGGAAACTTGCACGTGTGGTTCTGGCCGGGGACACCCCGGTATACTGTACTAATATGTGTAGGTCCCCGTAATTCGAGTGAGATTGTCATGGCGCAAAAGCAGATATGGTCTGGTATTCCCCTGTTCCCTGTATTGGTTATGTTCCTTATTTCTCGTCTAGCAGAAACTAATCGAGCTCCGTTTGATCTCCCAGAAGCGGAAGCTGAATCAGTTGCAGGCTATAATGTAGAATATGCGCGGGATGCGATCCTTAATAGTCCACTGTTGGCGGAAGCCAATGTCCCGGGGTCCCGGGGACTCATTCTGACTGAAACTAGGGGTGGGTCTTTACCAACTCAAAAATATTCGATTTTTGGGAAGACAAAAAACGTGATCGCCTAGCGCGAGTCTTATTGAAAAGGCCCCTTACTATAGATGCCCCTTATTGAAAACTCAAGGAAAGGTTTATATATATGTATTATATTAATGCGTAATGCGCTCAAGCATGCGAAGAAAGCCGGCCTTACCTTTAGCAACAAGGGCGCTTAGGCTTTACTAAGAAGTGCGAAAGGGCTTTTCTTGCTTGTTTAGTAAAGTCACGCTTTTTTATTTAGAATTGAGTAGGTGCTTGCTGGGGCAGGGCACTCTTCATTCTTCATTCGAAACTTTTGAATGTCGGGTCGGAGGTTTCTGCCTTGTTATCAAAAAGGAAGTTGGGTAAAGCAAACTCCCTCCTTGGACGAGCACGGGGCTTAGTCAAGTAGAACCGGGTTGCGCTGCTTGATGCTCCGATCGAAAACAAATCAGTGGGGCCATGCCGGTACGACTGAATATGCGTTAGAAAGGTCAATCCCTCCCCTACGACACCAAAAAAAACCGGGCCGAACTTCTAACAACAGCCCGCCCGCTTCCATAGAAAAATATCGCGGCAACGTAGACCTAAGTGGTCATATTGGATCCTTGGGAACCATCACAAGTACGGCCGGCCTATATTTGAACGAGAATGCCGTGTCGTTCAGCGGAGCCTAAAAGAAGGTGACTCGCGCAGACAGCTGACTCCTTTTCAATAGAAAGGAATAGCCAAACCAACCCAGCTGTCTGATCAATCTCAGAGATCTTATCGGCCGGCAAACCGGAGACGGACGACCACGGTTCCGACCTTACCAGCACCAGAGGTGTACTAATCAATGAACCCCCGAAACCAACTTTCTTTTCTGACAAAATCCACCAAGTCTAAGCGGTCACGACATCTTGTTGATATTGATTGAGGACTTTCGCTGACTGACTCCATCCATAAACCTAGACCCCGGTAACCTTCGTAACCAAAGCGTCACGACAACATTCAAAGTTGACCTTTGGATTCTGAAGTAGGGGGGCAAGGAGGAGCGCGTAGGAATGTCGACCACCACATAAGCCACTAGTGGCTGAGAGAAAGCGAGCAGCACCTTGTATAGGTTGGGCAGAGCTTGAAGAAGCAAGCCCCTATCAGAGCAGAGAAAGCCATTGCGCGCTAGCCTAACTAGCTAGCATTTTTCAGCTGGCTGTTATTTAGTTGTAGCGCGCCTTCCCTCCTTCTATAACTTTGGAAAGATTTAGCAGTATTTTCTTATGATGACCTGGTCGAGAGAGTACGATACATCGGTGTAAAAGGTTGAGTGGGATCTGTAAGGTTGGTTATAGTCAGGCCTGGCCGGAAAGTGTTCTTGCCTCTATCATTAGCTCTGGCTTGCTCATGAACAACAATTCCCATTAAACAACAATTGTTTGGTGAGCCTGCGGAGTATTTGCTAGTTGGTCAGCAAAGGAACGAAGGGGAAGAGCTGCACTTGCTCAACATTCGGAGAGACCACTCCGTTC